GTAGACTAAGTAAATCAATGGATAGTCTGGGTCCTATTGAAAATACTAATGTAAGTGAAGACCCAATTACAAATGATACAGATAAATACATTCAGAGTTGGAGTGATAGTGACAGTTCTAGTTACAGTAATGTTGATTGTTTAGTTGATGTCAGGGACATTGGTAATTTGATCTCTGATGACACTTTTTTAGTTAGGGATAGTAATATGCACATTTATTCTATATATTTTGATATTGAAAATAGCATTTTTGAGATTGATAAAGATCATTCTTTTCTAAGTTTTTTTTATAGTTCTCTTTATAGTTATCGTAATTCTAGTGATTGGAATACTGGATCTAATAGTGAAAATCCAAAATCTTATTTGGAAAACTATGATACTCAATCTGATTTTGACAACTATGATACTCAATATAGTTGGAATAATCACATTAGTAGTTGCATTGACAGTTATCTTAATTATCAAATCCTTATTGATAGTTACATTTTAAGCGGTAGTTACAATTACAGTAATAGTGACTTTTCTAGTTATCTTTGTGGTGAAAATGGAAATAATAGTGAGAGAAAGAGTTCCCGTATACAAACTAGAACGAATGGTAGTGATTTCCAAAATTATAATGATCTTGATGTAACTCAACAATACAAGCATTTGTGGGTTCAATGTGAAAATTGTTATGAATTACATTATAAGAAATTTTTTAAATCAAAAATGAATATTTGTGAAAAATGTGGATATCACTTGGAAATGAGTAGTTCAGATAGAATCGAACTTTCGATTGATCCAGGTACTTGGGATCCTATGGATCAAGACATGGTCTCTCTGGATCCGATTGAATTTCATTCGGAAGACGCCCCTTATAAAGATCGTATTTCTTTTTATCAAAAAAAGACAGGATTAACTGAGGCTGTTCAAACAGGTACAGGTCGACTAAACGGTATTCCCGTAGCAATTGGAGTTATGGATTTTGAGTTTATGGGAGGTAGTATGGGATCTGTGGTTGGCGAGAAAATTACCCGTTTGATCGAGTATGCTACCAATAAACTTTTACCTCTTATTATAGTATGTGCTTCCGGTGGAGCGCGTGTGCAAGAAGGAACTTTGAGCTTGATGCAAATGGTTAAAACATCTTCTGCTTTATATAATTATCAAGGAAATAAAAAGTTATTCTATGTATCAATCCTTACATCCCCTACTACTGGTGGGGTGACGGCAAGTTTTGGTATGTTGGGAGATATTATTATTGCCGAACCCAATGCCCACATTGCATTTGCGGGTAAAAGAGTAATTGAACAAACACTGAAGACGACAGTATCTGAAGATTTACAAGCAGCTGAATATTTATTCCAGAATGGTTTATTTGATCTAATTGTACCACGTAATCTTTTAAAGGGCGTTTTGAGTGAATTATTGAAGCTCCACGCTTTTTTTCCTTTCAATAAAAAGTAGGTTTTTAAGTTCAATTCTTTTATTTTTGGTTATTTGAATCCAAGTAAAAATAAAACAAGTAAAAAGAAAATATGAAGAATGAATTTCTTTTTTGGTGACATAAGATTGAATTGTATAAAAAATCATGCGAATAATTTTTTTTTTTAATAATTTTTTTATCGATATTACTGATAGATTACTAATCAGTAAACCCCCATCAAAAAGATAACTTCTGTGAAATTCAATTAGGTAAGGCGATTCAAACTCATTTCATGTTCCCTTCTTCAATTTACATTTCTTCAATTTACATATGTATATATGAAATGTATATATGAAGATAATATAGATTATAATATAGTATAGAGTCTTACATTTTTTTATATCTCCTGAAAATCCTTGGTTTTACTAGGAATCCCTGTTTTTGGAGCGAATTCGAATGAACCTTTGGGGATTTTTTTTTTAGTAAGAAATTCTTTCGTTATGAAATTCCAATTATAATAAACTCAAATTTTAAATATAGTCAAATCTTTTATAATATATATCTTTTTTAGAATAATATATAATGATATATAATTGATTATCTAATTTATAATATAATAATAAGAATCAAAATGAATAATAAGAATCAAAATGGATTAGCATACATATATGTGAAAAGTAAATATATGTGAAAATGATTAAGCATTTGTATTGAGTTTGACTTTAGGTTTACACTACTTGCACTTCTTATATATATTCACCACTTATTATATATATATTCACTTAGATAGACTGAATCTAATTATATATGTACGAATTATATATAATTTTATAAAAAAAAAAGGTAAAAAAAAAAAAAAAATTCAAAAAAGAACAGGTACAAATATGAAATCGAGGTACTCCTTCTATGACTATGACATTTCTAAATAGCTTTCCTTCTATTTTTGTGCCTTTAGTAGGCTTAGTCTTTCCGGCAATTGCAATGGCTTCTTTATTTCTTTATATTCAAAGAAACAAAATTTTGTAAATCCGAATCCAATTAGGCCAATTTGAATATATATTTTTTTTTTTCAAGATTTAGACTTATATCATAACACGGATATCTATTTAGTATAATATGTCATAACATGTTGATTTGTCCGAACATAAAAGAAAAATCTTATGTATGTTTCAATGTATGTTGAAACATAATACGTAAACATGATATATGGGTAAATGAATTCTAGTGATTTTCAAATAGATCGAGATGGGATCGGGGGCATATTTATTAAATGTAAAGTTAATGTATCTATATGTATGTAGATATCTATAATATATGGGATCCTATGGAAAAAATGTGATTATTTGAGATCTAAGCAATTCGATGAATTATTCTTACTCCTAAAGGTTCGCACTAAAGCAGAATTTCACTAGTTGATGAGAGTTACTTCGGAAAAAAAAAATAGTAAAGTCAAATGAAAGTCATTTGAGTTATTCTCTCAATTCAAATCAAATGCAACTGAATCTAGTATGAGTTGGCGATCAGAACGTATATGGATAGAACTTATAACGGGGTCCCGAAAAACAAGTAATTTTTTTTGGGCCTTTATCCTTTTTTTAGGTTCATTAGGATTCTTATTGGTTGGAACTTCCAGCTATCTTGGTAGGAATTTGATATCTTTATTTTCGTCTCATCAAATCATTTTTTTTCCACAAGGAATCGTGATGTCTTTCTATGGGATCGCGGGTCTCTTTATTAGCTCCTATTTGTGGTGTACAATTTTTTGGAATGTAGGCAGTGGTTATGATCGATTCAATAGAAAAGAAGGAATAGTGTGTATTTTTCGTTGGGGATTTCCTGGAAGAAATCGTCGTATTTTTATCCGATTTCTTATGAAAGACATTCAATCCATCAGAATAGACGTTAAAGAAGGTATTTATGCTCGTCGTGTACTTTATATAGAAATAAAAGGCCAGGGAGCCATTCCCTTAACTCGTACTGATGATAATTTGACTCCACGCGAAATTGAGAAAAAAGCTGCCGAATTGGCCTATTTCTTGCGTGTACCAATTGAAGTCTTTTGAAATGAGCTGAAGAAGAAATGCTTTCTTATCAGGAGAAAAAACTAAAGAAACCTCTTTTTTCTGTAGCAAAACTGAACCGATTTCTGTAGCATAACCTAACTGAAGTTTTTTAAGAACACGCATTCGAGCCAAAACATACGTATACAAAAATTTTTTTGTCCGCAAAAATGGATTTTTGTGTATGTCAATACACTCAACCCAATTTCGTAACAAAACAAGAACAAGTCAAAAATATAAATACGAGATTCATATATCAAAAACTTTTCAAACTTTTTTTTTATTCTCAATATTTTGAATTGATACGTTAGATACAGATAGATCATCTCTTTTCAATTCTTTATCTTTTCTTTTGTCAATCGATGTTTATTTTGATCCTCTCTTTTGGGCTCTTTAATGATCAAAAGATGGGCTGCTTATAATGATAAGGGATAAGGTTTATGTCTTGTTTTGCTACTCCTTTTTGATCATCACAACAAAATAAATTTTTTTTTTATTTAAAAAATGGATCTAAATTTTGACTGTACTGTGGGTATGAAATGCATTTTTTTTTGATAGAAAGAATGGTAGTTCTTTCGTCTAAAAATAAAAATAACTTGAAGTGGCTCTTTCGAGCATTCATCGAAAGGGCGAAATCGCTTCGAATTTTAGTTGAGTAATTCAGATATCTGGAAAGAAGATTTTTTTTTCTCTTTTCTTCATTCAAATTGGAAGTGGACTCTTTCTTTCTTATTCTATCTATGTATTCTTTCTCAATTTGAAATTTTCATTTTCAATTTAAGGACTAACCACTGAATAAAAAAAAAAGAGAGAGAATAGATTCATAGGTTCGAGACCTTGTAATAGAACTCCTACTTGATAGAAATGTTCTATTTTCTCGAGTCGACGAAGGAGGTGGAGGGGGGTTCATTAACAATTCACAAAAAATGTCAAAAAAGAAAGCATTCATTCCCTTTATATATCTTGCATCTATAGTCTTTTTGCCCTGGTGGATCTCTCTCTCATTTAATCAAAGTATTAGATCTTGGGTTACGAATTGGTGGAATATTAGGAAATCCGAAACTTTTTTGAATGATATTAAAGAAAGGAATATTCTAGAAAAATTCATCGAATTAGAGGATTTCTTGCTGTTGGACGAAATGATAAAGGAATACCCGGAAATACATCTACAGAAGCTTCGTATCGGAATCCACAAAGAAACGATCCAATTGATCAAGATGCACAATGAAGATCGTATCCATACGATTTTGCACTTATCAACAAATATAATATATTTATTTATTCTGGGAGGTTCTTCTATTCTGGGCAATGAAACACTTTTTCTTCTTAACTCTTGGGTTCAAGAATTCCTATATAATTTAAGCGACACAATAAAGGCTTTTTCTATTCTTTTATTAACTGATTTATGTATAGGATTCCATTCACCTCACGGTTGGGAACTCATGATTGGCTCTGTCTACAAAGATTTTGGATTTGCTCATAATGAGGAAATTATATCTGGTCTTGTTTCCACTTTTCCAGTCATTCTAGATACAA